TAACTAATCTATTATGAAAAGGAAAAAAGGGTAAAGTAACTTGATGTTGATTGTTCTCTAAATAGAACGTTTCTTCTTCTACATGTAGAAAAGGAATAAATAAATTAATCAAATTCCGGGAGGCTTCATGAAGTGCTTCTTTAGGAGTTAAACTTCCATTTGTCCATATTTCTAGAAAAAGAATCTCTTGTTTTTCATTCCCATTCCCATAAGAATGAATACTATGATTCGCATTTTGAACAGGCATGAATACAGCATCTATAGGATAACTTCTGTCTTCAAAGTTATTTGACATTTTTAGACTATATCCGCGATTCCTCTCGATTTTTAATCCAATACACAAATCTATTGGTTCCGTTAAGGTAGCTATATGCTGTGTATTATCAATGATTTCCACAGAGGGCGGTAAAATTATGTCTCGAGCAGTTATATATCCAGGACCTTGGACACAAATAAGCGCGTTGCGCGTTCCATATAGATTACTTCTTAATACAATCTCGTTCAAATTCATTAAAATTTCATGTACTGATTCTTGAATACCTACTATGTTAGAATAGTCATGTGGTATGTTCTCAGATTTTGCACGTGTAATACATGTTCCTTCTATTTCGCCAAGTAAAGCTCTTCGCATCGCAATGCCTATTGTGTCGGCTTGACCTTTCATAAGTGGAGACAGAATAAAGCGTCCATAATAAAGACGCTTACTGTCTCTTCTTGATTCAACACACTTCCACTGGAGTGTCCGAGTAGATACTTTGACTTTCTCTCGAACCATAGTAATTTTATTTGATCAGATCATTGAATCGTTTATTTCTCTTGAAACCCTTTCAGCCTTTATTTAGTTCTATACACGTCTTTTTTTAGGGGGTCTACAACCATTATGTGGCATAGGGGTTACATCTCGTACGAAACTTAAAAGTATACCGCTTCTACGAATAGCTCGTAATGCTGCATCTCTTCCGAGTCCAGGGCCTTTTATCCTTACTTCAGCTCGTTGCATACCTTGATCCACTACTGCTCGAATAGCATTTCCTGCTGCGGTTTGGGCAGCAAAAGGTGTTCCTCTTCTTGTACCCCGGAATCCACAAGTACCTGCGGAGGACCACGAAATCACCCGACCCCGTACATCTGTAACGGTCACAATGGTATTGTTGAAACTTGCTTGAACATGAATAACTCCCTTTGGTATTCTACGTACATTTTTACGTGAACCACTACGTGTATTTTTACGTGAACCAATTCTTAATATAGGTTTTGCCATATTTTTTCATTTCATAAGAAATATATGGATATATCCATTTCATGTCAAAACGGACCTTTTTTTTTGCCAGCTCCTTGGAAGTGCCTTTTCCTTTACTTTAGTTCCTTTAGTAAGATTATCCTTGTCTTTGTTTATGCCTCGGGTTGGAACAAATTACTATAATTCGTCCCCTCCTACGGATTAGTCGACACTTTTCACAAATTTTACGAACGGAAGCCCTTATTTTCATAGTTGTTATTCCTTAATTCTGTGAATATATTTATTGGTGGACGAAAAAAAGGTTTCTTGATATTTTTGAATCTTGAATTGTATCTTCGTAAAAGGAATGTTGAAATTGAAAAAACCACTTACTCATTTGAATCCTTGTTATGGAGTCTAGCAAATGGCTGTCCCCTGATTAACTTATACCTAAGAACTTACTCAAAATTTGAATTTTTTCTCCTATAGGTATACCTATACAAAAATATGTCGAATCCTTTCAGAAGCATGACCTAAAATAAAAAAAAAATCTTTAGTATCTAAACAAAATCGAACCATGCCGTTCGAAAGTGATTCAGAAAGAAAACTTTCATTAATTCATTTTTTTCTTTAATTTTATTCGAAGTAAAACATCCGAAACTTTTTTGAGCAGGGGTGGTATTACACAACCCCTTTTTTTTTCACAAATCGTAAGTTCCGGATATCCAATTTTTATATTAGAAGGATTACCATATATAACACAAAATTTCTCCGCCGATTCTTTTTAGTCGAGCTTCTCGGTCTGTCATTATACCTTGAGAAGTCGAAAGGATTACAATTCCTATTCCGCCTAAAATTCGTGGAATTCGTTGAGAGTTAGAATAGATTCGTAGACCCGGTCGACTTATTCTCTTTAAATTTAAAATCGTTTTATAGGATTCTTTCTTATTTCGTCTGTGTCTTAGGGTTAAAATCAAAAAATATTGGTTGTTTTCGCGATGTTTCCTTACGTTTTCGATAAAACCCTCTCGTAAAAGGATTTTAACAATGCTTTCGGTGATGTTAGTCGATCCTATCCGAACCGTTCCTTTTCTATTCATGTCAGCATTTCGTATAGAGGTTATTATATCAGCAATAGTGTCTTTCCCCATGATAAGTTAAAATTCCTTATTGTTCTATAATTTTGATATAATCAACATGTTCTTTTTCTTTTATTTATATATAGATATAGACGAATTATATATTAATATATGAATTAAATTCTTAATATTTGATTATTAAGGGTATATGCGTGATACACAATCTATTAATTAATTTTATTTCAATACCATTTTTTTTAATCCTATACTAACTATCGATATTTAGATCTTATAATACCTCAGGAGCTAATGAAACTATTTTAGTAAAGTTTAATTGTCTCAATTCCCGTGGGATCGCCCCAAAAACTCGAGTTCCTTTTGGATTTCCTTCTTGATCAATGACAACTGCGGCATTGTCATCATATCGTATTATCGTCCCATTTTTACGTTTGAGTTCTTTACAAGTACGTACAATTACAGCTCTAATCACTTCTGATCTTTCTAGAGGAGTATTTGGTATTGCTTCCTTGATTACAGCAACAATAACGTCACCAATACGAGCATATCGGCGATTACTAGCTCCTATTATTCGAATACACATCAATTCTCGAGCCCCGCTGTTGTCTGCTACATTCAAATAGGTTTGTGGTTGAATCATATCATTTTTTTTTATCTCTTCTTTTAATGCAAAGGACGAAGTAAAAAAATATTGTTTGTCAAAAAAAGAAAACTTATAATCTTTTTATCCTTAAATGTTAGTTAGCTTTTTCATTCTATATTCCTATTCAGAAATAATGAATTGGGTTTTTATAGGCATTTTTGATGCCGCTATTGAAATAGCTTTTCTGGCTATATTTTCGGGTACACCACCCATTTCATAAAGGATTTTACCTGGTTTAACCACAGCTACCCAATACTCCGGGGATCCTTTACCAGAACCCATACGCGTTTCCGCAGGTCTTACTGTAACTGGTTTGTCTGGAAATATACGTACCCAAATTTTTCCACCACGTCGTACATTTCGTGTCATTGCTCGTCGCCCTGCTTCTATTTGTCTAGATGTGATCCAAGCGGGTTCAAGTGTTTGAAGAGCATATCTGCCAAAACAAATACGATTCCCACGAGAAGATATTCCTTTTAGTCTTCCTCGATGTTGTTTACGAAATCTGGTTCTTTTTGGGTTATAGTTGATGAGTTTTTTCTAAATTATAAATTCCATCTCTACTACAGAACTGAACGTGAGAGTTTCTTCTCATCCAGCTCCTCGCGAATAAAAGGACTAAAAAAGCTTGTATTAAGATATAGATGTAGTTAATGATTAATTCTATTAATCATGGTATTTTTTGAAATTGCATCTGATCTCTTCTAAATTTGTGTATGTCTTTTTCGAAATGGAATCCAAGATGAATTCTATTTATTTAAAAATAACGTAATATCATCATCTCGAATGTCGTTTTTGTTAGAGTTAGAATATTCTACCAACTCCTTATTTGCTTTTATCTTTTGAATTTTTTTTTCGTATTTTATTACTTTTTTTTATTTGAAAAAAAAAAAGTAATTTTTCGCCGGCGAATATTTACTCGTTCAATATCTATTTAAGTTTGATGTTTATCCCACGAGGTCTCAGAATAAAAAATAGATAATAAAGTTTCTGGTTTATTCCGCCATCCTGTCCAATGAATTACAATTACTAAGATTTGTTTTTCAATAGAATCCTGTATATTCATGGGTTCCGTCGTTCCCATCGCTTCTTGATTAATCATTAGGCCCGAATTCTACAATGGAGCTCTTATATGAAATTTGGAATTTCATTTTTTAATTTAATTTGTTTTTGAGTCAATTTTCTCAGTTTTTATTGGCTCAAGGCTCTTAATTTTTTTTTTTCGGAACAGATTTATCTAATTATTATGAATGAATCTGTATTGATGCTTTATTACATTGCTTTTCTTACAGTGACCTCATAGACTTTCCAAATTGGAATTATATATCATTAATATTCAATTTTTTCTCTCTTTCTTTCATCCTTCCATTTATCCGCATACTTTTCGATTACCTTTCATAACTTAATAATCATATTTCTTTATTCTTTTTTTTTGTAAAAAAAATTCAGTTGCTACAATGATATGATCAATCTATCATATCTTGACTGATTTTTTTTGATCCAGATAATGCGAAGCAATGAGTTGCTTAGGTTATTTATTAATGCTATAGTTATTAGTTGCTGTTATAGGTAAGTTATTTTTTCTTTTTTGTTTATCTTAATCTAATCGAATCCTAAACCAACGAGTCACACACTAAGCATAGCAATTATATCAAAGGAGTTTTGATGGAAATTTTTATTCAACCTTATAGAATTGCTGATTTTATTCTTAAACATAAAAACGAAGACTGCAATTTTTTTATTACTGTATAGTGTTATACTACATAGTTTTCGTTTTTTATCGTTGGATAAAATGTAAAGATAAAGAAAGTTTTTTTATTCTTCGTCTACGAATATCCAAATTTTTATTCCTAAGACCCCATAAATAGTTCGAACTGTATAGGAACAATAATCAATTTTAGCTTCAATTGTTTGTAAAGGAACTCTGCCTTCTCTGATCCATTCAACACGTGCAATTTCTTTTCCGTCGATACGTCCTGCAATTTGTACTTGAATTCCTTTTGTATTCGCCTGTTCAGTTAATTCAATAGCTTTTTTCATT